TTAACACCAGCCTTGAATCCAACACTTGCTTTAGTCTCTGTTTTTGGTGACATAGGTCCCTCCCTACAACTCATGAATTAAGAATTCTCACAACAACAAGGTCTGCTCGACATGGATTAGGTGTGAATGAAACCTTTAACAGGAATCTCTCATAAAATTATCAACTAATATCAAATTGGAATGGTTCAATAAAGAACCATGGTATTTCATTCGTCAAATACATCATTATCATTATTGTATACTGTTTCATATGTATGGCGCAACCCAATCCTTGTTTTTCAAGTTCCTAATTAATCCCCTTATTTTTTTTTTCTTTTTTTTTTTTTTTAATCTAATTTGAATCTAAATAATACCAAATTGACTCTTGACAGTCATATATGTTGTATATGTAAATCCCCCTATGAGAAAATAGGCGGAATCCATACATGAAAAGGTATGTATAAAACAAGAATAGGCAGAAATCAATATGGTGAAAAAAAAAAATAAGGGACAACAATAGAGTTCAGGTTCGAATTCCACAAATTCTATAATCTGGATGGGATTGTCTATAATGATAGATAAATAAAACACTTCCTCATGATTCTTATTCATTTACTCAATATTTCGAAAAAGGTTGGTTGAACTTGAAAATTCACTTATTGAATTTATTGAATAAGTAAACGATTGAATTGGATTTGATTGGATAGTACCAACTAAATCGAGTGCTAACCCCCATTTCTTATTGAATTAACCGATCCACTTGCTATCGGACATTTTTGATTCGGTAATATTCGCAAAAATTTGAGACATATTTTACTTTTTTTTTTTTTTGATTATGAGAATCAATCCTACTACTTCTGGTCCCGGGGTTTCCACACTTGAGGAAAGAAACCTGGGGCGTATCACTCAAATCATTGGCCCGGTACTGGATGTAGCTTTTCCCCCGGGCAAGATGCCTAATATTTACAACTCTTTGGTAGTTAAGGGTCGAGATACTGTCGGTCAGCAAATTAATGTGACTTGTGAGGTACAACAATTATTAGGAAATAATCGAATTAGAGCTGTAGCTATGAGTGCTACGGATGGTCTGATGAGAGGAATGGAAGTGATTGATACGGGGGCTCCTCTAAGTGTTCCAGTCGGTGGATCCACTCTCGGACGAATTTTCAACGTTCTTGGAGAGCCTGTTGATAATTTGGGTCCCGTGGATACTCGCACAACATCCCCTATTCATAGATCTGCGCCTGCCTTTATACAGTTAGATACCAAATTCTCGATCTTTGAAACAGGGATTAAAGTGGTGGATCTTTTAGCTCCCTATCGCCGTGGAGGAAAAATCGGACTATTCGGGGGAGCCGGGGTGGGTAAAACAGTACTGATCATGGAATTGATCAACAACATTGCCAAAGCTCATGGGGGTGTATCTGTATCTGGTGGAGTAGGTGAACGTACTCGTGAAGGAAATGATCTTTACATGGAAATGAAAGAATCCGGAGTGATTAATGAACAAAATATTGCAGAATCAAAAGTAGCTCTAGTCTACGGTCAGATGAATGAACCGCCAGGAGCTCGTATGAGAGTTGGTTTGACTGCCCTAACCATGGCGGAATATTTCCGGGATGTTAATGAACAAGACGTACTTCTATTTATCGACAATATCTCCCGCTTCGTCCAAGCAGGATCAGAAGTATCTGCCTTATTAGGTAGAATGCCTTCTGCCGTGGGTTATCAGCCTACCCTTAGTACAGAAATGGGTTCTTTGCAAGAAAGAATTACTTCTACCAAAGAGGGATCTATAACTTCCATTCAAGCAGTTTATGTACCTGCAGATGATTTGACCGACCCTGCTCCTGCCACGACATTTGCACATTTAGATGCTACTACCGTACTATCAAGAGGGTTAGCTGCCAAAGGTATCTATCCAGCAGTGGATCCTTTGGGTTCAACGTCAACTATGCTCCAACCTAGGATTGTTGGTGAGAAGCATTATGAAACTGCACAAAGAGTTAAGCAAACTTCACAGCGTTACAAAGAACTTCAGGACATTATAGCTATTCTTGGGTTGGACGAATTATCCGAAGAGGATCGTTTAACCGTAGCAAGAGCACGAAAAATTGAGCGTTTCTTATCACAACCCTTCTTCGTAGCAGAAGTATTTACTGGTTCTCCAGGGAAATATGTTGGTCTCGCAGAAACAATTAGGGGGTTTCAACTGATCCTTTCCGGAGAATTAGATGGTCTTCCCGAGCAGGCCTTTTATTTGGTAGGTAACATCGATGAAGCTACCGCGAAGGCTATGAACTTAGAAGTGGAGAGCAAATTGAAGAAATGACTTTAAATCTTTGTGTACTGACTCCTAATCGAATTATTTGGGATTCAGAAGTGAAAGAAATCATTTTATCCACTAATAGTGGCCAAATTGGCGTATTACCCAACCACTCCCCTATTGCAACAGCTGTGGATATAGGCATTTTGAGAATACGCCTCAACGACCAATGGTTAACGATGGCTCTTATGGGCGGTTTCGCGAGAATAGGCAATAATGAGATAACCATTTTGGTAAATGATGCGGAGAAGGGTAGTGACATTGATCCGCGAGAAGCTCAGCGAACTCTTGAAATAGCTGAAGCTAACCTGAGTAGAGCTGAAGGCAAGAGACAAGCAATTGAGGCGAATCTAGCTCTCAGACGAGCTAGGACACGAGTCGAGGCTATCAATGCTATTTCGTACTAGTCGATGTATCAGAATAATCAAAAGTTATACACCATATTCGGATTCTGTCAATTGGATACAATCAATTGTAATCTGATGCAACGAACAAAAACAAATATTGTATTGAAAATATTGTATTGAGTAGTGGAACGGTAAAATTAAAATCAAAAGAAAAAAGGGAGAAGTAGAAAAACTTATTAGATACCGGAGTCAACGGTATCTAATAAGTTCTACCTACTATTGGATTTGAACCAATGACTCTTGCCGTATGAAAGCAATACTCTAACCACTGGGTTAAGTAGGTCATTTATCATCACAAAGAGAAAAATGGGACCTATCGCATCATAGATTATAGAGAGAATATTACTTATAAGCAATACCCATGTTTCGCAGGAAACGGCATGTCGGATTATGCAACATCCATCTTGACAAGAAATGATCTAGATGTTAAGATATCTATGACAAGGGCTATAGCTCAGTTAGGTAGAGCACCTCGTTTACACGTGCGCCAATGCTTTTCAGGGGAGTCCCAATCAACAGAATTGATCTTATTGAGAAATCGATGTCTTACTCCATTGATTCGAGGGAACGGGAGAACAATAGCCTGACAATATTAGCAATATTAGGTTCGGTCCGATTCAGGTACCAATTCAGGCGCCAAATACAAAATAGAACCAATCATTGATTTGATAATTGATATTGATAAGGTGAAGACCCAGCTCATTCAATGCTAGGCATAATGAGTATAGGGACCTCAAAATAAGCTCTTTTCGTCCTATGAACTTTGAGGTGTATGAAGTATCATATTTGACTCTGGGAGCGGATCGATAGAGACTCCATTTCATTTAGGTTGATCTAGGCCGGAGGCAGACCTACGTCAAGGTAACCTTTTGAAAAACTTTGGTATTGCTCCTGGATCAGAATGCAAAGAAAATAAGGAATCAGAGCACACGGAACCATCTTGTTATCTTCCTGTCAAGAAAAATATGGTGGACTAACTGATCGATCCATCAGTTGATGAAAGAGCCCGATGCAAAAAAAAATGCATGTCGGGTCTTTGAAACAGTTCGAATCATTTCGATAATAATCAGTTTGATCTGTTTTACCGAGAAGGTCTACGGTTCGAGTCCGTATAGCCCTAATGCGTTTTTGTATATTTTTGTACCTATTTCCTCATTAGTCCCTATGGCTGATCGGTTGGGCCATATAAATCATTCCCACACGATCGCTGAGATCCCTCGGGGCATGAAAATGAAAACAATAATTCATTCCAATGGATCCAATCGGCATTTATCAAATATCTGATAAACAAACCCATTCTTGTTCATCAATCCTCGTGGTCGAATTCTATACGACCCCTTTTCCTGTCCATGATCAAAGAGTTAGTGAGACACCTTAATTAAATAACTTGATTGTTTCTGGGGTGGGGGGGTCAGGTCTGGTTAGTACAGGCCAAAAGTACCTAATTTAGGTATAGGAATCCATGAGTTGTTCTATGTCCATGTAGGGGTTCCTCGGAATTCAACGGATTGAAGTATAAATCTGGGAAATGGGAGAGAATCCCATTGGTCGATGCATTCCGTATCGAATCAATAGAAGCAAGGATCCTCTACCCGGATCTTAATGAAAAGAATCCACCGGCGCCAACCAAGTAGAATATACTATCAATCTGGAGATAGAAATCTCTAGACATTCTACTACATCTGACTACTGAATTCTATTCTAAATTAGAAGTCACTAAGAGAAGAAAAAGGAAAAAATGTGTCAGATCTCCTCTTTTTCTTTTTAATAATTTCATAAAATATCAACCCAATAAATCAAATAATTGGATTTCTATTTGTATTGTATAATGTATAAGATTCATTATACAATACAATATCAATACATTTCTAAATTAACTAATCAAAATCAATTCATTATTCAATTCAAAAAAAAAAATAATAAATTATAGAACTTAAATTCGATAATTTATTCATTTCTATTTTTCTATTTAGAATTGAACTATATAAAAAATATATAATAAACATAATGAATAAAAATAAATAAGAAAATAAATATTTCCATTTTGAAAATGGAAATATGAATTCTTTAATATGTAATTTAGAATTCAAAATGGAGAATTCTAAATTCTAAATGAAAATTAGAATATTCATTATGAATTATTAATAGAATTCCATTATTAATAGAATATATAATCAATATGATGATAGAATCATAATAAAAAAAAAAAATCAAATTAGGGAATTTGAATTCCCTTTTCTGGAATCTGGAATGGAGAACCAGAGGCAAAGTGAAAGTGAGAGAGTTTT